GAAAAATACATGAAAAAGAAAGGAGGTAGAAAAATTTTTTGATTTATGGTTAAAGAAGAAAAACAAGAAAACAGGGGTTCTGTTGAATTTCAAGTATTCAGTTTCACCAATAAGATACGGAGACTTGCTTCACATTTGGAATTACACAAAAAAGATTTTTCATCGGAAAGAGGTCTACGAAGACTTTTGGGAAAACGTCAACGTTTGCTGGCTTATTTGGCAAAGAAAAATAGAGTACGTTATAAGAAATTAATAAGTCAGTTGGATATTCGGGAGAAGTAATTTAATTGTTCGAATTTTTTTCTTATTTTATTAGTAGTCTTATAGTAGTCTTAGATTTTGCATTTTGATGAGCCTCGTTTTGAGGAATTCATGGAATAATGAATTAAGGAAGAAAAAAGAATATGAGTCTACCGTTTACAAGAAAAGATCTAATGATAGTCAATATGGGCCCTCAACACCCATCAATGCATGGTGTTCTTCGACTGATCGTTACTCTCGATGGTGAAGATGTTGTTGATTGTGAACCCATATTAGGCTATTTACACAGAGGAATGGAAAAAATCGCAGAAAACAGAACTATTATACAATACTTGCCTTATGTAACACGGTGGGATTATTTAGCTACTATGTTTACAGAAGCAATAACGGTAAATGCACCAGAATTCTTAGAGAATATTCAAATACCTCAAAGAGCCAGCTATATTCGGGTAATTATGTTAGAATTGAGCCGTATAGCTTCTCACTTGTTATGGCTTGGGCCTTTTATGGCGGATCTCGGCGCACAGACTCCTTTTTTCTACATTTTTAGAGAGAGAGAGTTGATATATGATCTATTTGAAGCTGCTACAGGTATGCGAATGATGCATAATTACTTTCGCATTGGAGGAGTAGCTGCCGATCTACCTTATGGATGGATGGATAAATGTTTAGATTTCTGTGATTATTTTTTACGAGGAGTTGTTGAATATCAACAACTTATTACACAGAATCCTATTTTTTTAGAACGAGTTGAAGGAGTAGGTTTTATTAGCGGAGAAGAAGCTGTAAATTGGGGCTTATCGGGACCAATGTTACGAGCTTCTGGAATACAATGGGATCTTCGTAAAATCGATCCTTATGAGTCTTACAATCAATTCGATTGGAAAGTCCAATGGCAAAAAGAAGGAGATTCGTTAGCTCGCTATTTAGTACGAATTGGTGAAATGAAGGAATCCATCAAAATTATTCAACAGGCTGTAGAGAAAATTCCTGGAGGCCCTTATGAGAATTTGGAAGCCCGACGCTTTAAGAAAGCAAAGAATTCGGAATGGAATGATTTTGAATATAGATTTCTTGGTAAAAAACCTTCCCCAAATTTTGAATTATCAAAGCAAGAGCTTTATGTAAGAGTAGAAGCTCCAAAAGGCGAATTAGGAATTTATCTGGTAGGAGATGACAGTCTTTTCCCCTGGAGATGGAAAATTCGTCCACCCGGTTTTATTAATTTACAAATTCTTCCTCAGCTAGTTAAAAAAATGAAATTGGCTGATATCATGACGATATTAGGTAGTATAGATATCATTATGGGGGAAGTTGATCGTTGAAATGATAATAGATAGGGTAGAGGTAGAAACTATCAATTCTTTTTCGAAATCGGAATTATTAAAAGAAGTCTATGGACTGATATGGATTCTACCTATTTTGACCCTCCTACTGGGAATCACAATAGAAGTACTTGTAATTGTGTGGTTAGAAAGAGAAATATCCGCATCGATACAACAACGTATTGGTCCTGAATATGCCGGCCCCCTAGGACTGCTTCAAGCTATAGCAGATGGAACTAAGCTGATTTTTAAAGAGGATATCCTCCCATCCCGAGGAGAGATTCCTTTATTTAGCATTGGACCCTCTATAGCAGTCATATCCGTTTTATTAAGTTTTTTAGTTATCCCTTTTGGATATCATTTTGTTTTAGCTGATCTTAGTATTGGTGTTTTTTTATGGATTGCCATTTCAAGTATTGCTCCTATTGGTCTTCTTATGGCAGGATATAGCTCAAATAATAAATATTCTTTTTCAGGTGGTCTACGAGCAGCTGCTCAATCTATTAGTTATGAAATACCATTAACTTTTTGTGTGCTAGCAATATCTCTACGTGTGATTCGTTAAAAAAGGAGCTTTTCCGCTAAAATCCATTAAATACTTATCTTCCTTTTCTTATTCTGTATTCAGGTCGGTAAGTTAAACTAGATAGCTATATGAGTGAAACAAAACAGCTTATTAATTTGTAGTAAAAATCAAAAATCTCATTTCCTACGTACAAGAAAAAGTTGAAGTAAACATAAGCAGTGTAAACTCTTTACCCCAAGATTGAGATTGTTTGATTAGTCATCATATCTTGAAGCGGGCAAGAATAAAGGATTCGCGATATGGAATTCCATTACTAGAATATTTTTAGTTATTACTAGAACTTATAACCATATAAAAGAATCCATAAAAAGTTAGTGAGGGATTAGGAACACTAAAGTACATGAAGGATTAGTAATGAGAGAATCTAAATCATTAGACATTTTTCCTCATAAAAGGAATCATAATAAGGACTTGAAATTGGTGGAAATGATCAAGTAGTACTTTCTTCAGATTCCGATCCAGAGTATATTCCCATTCACTTGTTAAGGAAATAGCTATCAAGAACGAATTAACCCTTTATTTCTTTTTTCTTTTTAAGTATCCCCCTACCCGGGAAAGAAGAATAGGACAAAAGATATGGAATGCAATACAAAAAAAGATCTTTATTTATTCTTTCTTTTATCTATATTCATACAGAATTGAATTCGTCATGAACTAATATCCAATTCTTTTCATTTATTAATTGCTATAACGAGTGTTTTATTCCAATATTAAGTTATTACTGAACAAGAAAAAACTGTCATTTTATTATATAAAGGATAAGATCAATTCGGAAGCGCTTTTTTTTATTTTAGCAGACGGAATTGCTTTGGTCTAATTTAGGACTTTCCAATCAATTTTATCTTACCTAATTCTATCTACGCCGGGGGGATAAGATCGAAAAGAAATAATCCTTTTTTCTGATCATAGAGGAGCCGTATGAAGCTAAGGTTTCATGTACGGTTTTGGAATAGCGGTGGGAACTGTGATGTTATCATCGACTATGATTATCTAACAGTTCAAGTACGGTTGATATAGTTGAAGCACAGTCAAAATATGGTTTTTTTGGATGGAATCTTTGGCGTCAGCCTATAGGTTTTCTAGTTTTTCTAATTTCTTCTTTGGCAGAATGTGAAAGATTACCCTTTGATTTACCAGAAGCAGAGGAAGAATTAGTAGCGGGTTATCAAACCGAATATTCCGGTATTAAATATGGTTTATTTTATCTTGCTTCTTACCTAAATTTATTAGTTTCCTCTTTATTTGTAACTGTTCTCTACTTAGGCGGGTGGAATTTTTCTATTCCCTATATATCCTTTTTTGGATTTTTCCAAATGAATAAAATTGTGGGAATTTTAGAAATGATAATGGGTATCCTTATTACATTAACTAAAGCTTTTTTATTTCTCTTCATTTCTATCACAATAAGATGGACTTTACCCCGGATGAGAATGGATCAGTTATTAAATCTTGGATGGAAATTTCTTTTACCTATTTCTCTGGGCAATCTCTTATTAACAACTTCTTCCCAACTAGTTTCACTATAAATAAGATAATACAATAACAGTAAGAATATCTTCAACACAAAAGTTCTCTCAAACAAGAGAAAGAAACATACCTTTTTCATAGATATTTAGAATATGTTCCCTATGATAACTGGGTTCATTAGTTATGGTCAACAAACAATACGTGCCGCAAGATACATTGGTCAAGGTTTCATAATTACCTTATCCCACACAAATCGTTTACCTATAACGATTCACTACCCTTATGAAAAATCAATTACATCAGAGCGTTTCCGCGGGCGAATACACTTTGAATTTGATAAATGTATTGCTTGTGAAGTATGTGTTCGTGTATGCCCAATAGATCTACCCCTTGTGGATTGGAGATTTGAAAAGGATATTAAAAAGAAACAATTGCTTAATTATAGTATTGATTTCGGAGTTTGTATATTTTGTGGTAACTGTGTTGAATATTGTCCGACAAACTGTTTATCAATGACTGAAGAATATGAACTTTCTACTTATGATCGTCATGAATTGAATTACAATCAAATTGCTTTGAGTCGGTTACCAGTCTCCATAATGGGAGATTACACAATTCAAACAATTAGGAATTCGCCTCAAAGTAAAATAGACGAAGAAAAATCTTGGAATTCAAGAACGATTACTGATTACTAGGTACTAGGATTTTTTTGTTAGAAAAATCCAATAGTTTTTTACTAACTATAAAGAAAAATGAATAACTACTGCTTATTACGAATTATTCATGATTTAAAATGAGAGTAGATTTTCATGATGTGATTTCTAACTATACAATTTATATATAAATATCCTAATCCCTTTTTCTTTCCTTGAATCTTTTAGTTTTAGTCAGTTCATGAAAAATTTTATACTATTAATTTCTTCTTATCCATAATGGATTTACCTGGACCAATACATGAGATTCTTGTGCTATTTGGGGGATTTGTTCTTCTACTAGGGGGTCTAGGAGTAGTATTACTTACCAACCCAATTTATTCTGCCTTTTCGCTGGGATTAGTTCTTGTTTGTATATCCTTATTCTATTTTTTATTGAATTCCTACTTTGTAGCTGTCGCACAACTTCTTATTTATGTGGGAGCCATAAATGTTTTGATCATATTTGCTGTAATGTTTGTAAATGGCTCAGAGTGGTCTAAAGATAAGAATTATTGGACTATTGGAGATGGGTTTACTTCACTCGTTTCTATAACTATTCCTTTTTCACTAATGACTACTATCCCGGATACGTCATGGTATGGAATTCTTTGGACTACAAGATCAAACCAAATAGTAGAACAGGGTCTCATAAATAACGTTCAACAAATTGGGATTCATTTAGCAACTGATTTTTATCTTCCGTTTGAACTCATTTCCCTAATTCTTCTAGTTTCTTTAATAGGTGCAATTACTATGGCTAGACAATAATAAATGGCTAGACAATAATAAATTCTTAGAATTGCAAATCTAAAAAAATAACTAAAGAATAAAACAATTTTGATTTAGTAAAATCCATCTACTGTCAACACAACAAATACTTTATTTTCTCTTTTGTTGCGTAATTGTTCTATTCTAATTAATTGAATCGGTTCAATTCTTGTCCTGATATTGAAATGAATCGAGATTGATAAGGAGTTAGTTAATGATGTTTGAGCATGTACTTTTTTTGAGTGTCTATTTATTTTCGATTGGTATCTATGGATTGATTACAAGCCGAAACATGGTTAGAGCTCTAATATGTCTTGAACTTATACTGAATTCAATTAATCTAAATCTCGTAACATTTTCTGCTCTATTTGACAGTCGCCAATTAAAAGGAGACATTTTCGCAATTTTTGTTATAGCCCTTGCAGCGGCTGAAGCAGCTATTGGACTATCCATTCTTTCTTCCATCCATCGTAACAGGAAATCAACTCGTATCAATCAATCGAATTTTTTGAATAATTAGACATAGAATTCTCTAAACAAAGGCGCATATATAATAATATGGAACATTAAGATTAATAAAATTCGAGTCTTCTTTTCTTATTTTTATTTGAGAATACCTGTTTTTGAAGTAGGTTATTTCAGAGTATTCTTTTTTACTTATTGAATTTTGCATTTTTGCAATTCATTGATATTGCAATATTCAAATTGCAATAATTTATATTGCAAAGATAATAGCTAATTTATTGGCTAATTCGAATTAGTATGTAGAATTCGTATAATTATGACTGTTGAAGCCTTAAATTCAAGTTTCTTGGCTCTTTTCACGCTTTCTCACAAACAGATTAAGAAATATATTGCATTTATTTATTAAAGTTTGGATAAACCATTGCTTCGTCTGGTGTCTACAATACATATAACTTATATATATAGTACTAATTTCATTTTTACCAGATCGAAAATTGTTATGTTGAAAAGGAAAATTTCTAGATCCAATGTCACATTCTGTAAAAATTTATGATACATGTATAGGATGCACTCAATGTGTACGAGCTTGTCCAACAGATGTATTAGAAATGATACCTTGGGATGGATGTAAAGCCAAGCAAATTGCTTCTGCGCCGAGAACCGAAGATTGTGTGGGTTGTAAGAGATGCGAATCCGCCTGCCCGACAGATTTTTTAAGTGTCCGCGTTTATTTAGGGCCTGAAACAACCCGCAGCATGGCTCTATCTTATTGATACGTTACAAAAAACTCCACTTGAATCGTCTGATTCCTCTTTACCGAAGAAGCCTGTGCTCAAAATAATCGAGCATGGGCTTTTCTGGTCAAAACGTATCTTGTGTTTATTACTTTATCATGAGTTATTTTCCTTGGTTAACAATACTTGTTGTTTTGCCGATATTTGCAGGTTCATTAATTTTCTTTTTACCCCATAAAGGAAACAAAATCGTTAGGTGGTATACTATATCTATTTGTTTATTAGAATTCCTTCTAATGACTTATGCATTCTGTTATCATTTCCAATTAGAGGATCCCTTAATGCAATTAAGGGAGGATTCTAAATGGATAGATGTTTTTGATTTCCACTGGAGATTGGGAATCGATGGACTTTCATTAGGATCTATTTTATTGACAGGATTTATCACTACTTTAGCTACTTTAGCGGCTTGGCCAATTACCCGGAATTCGCGATTATTCTATTTCCTGATGCTAGCAATGTATAGCGGTCAAATAGGATTATTTTCTTCACGAGACCTTTTACTTTTTTTTATCATGTGGGAGTTAGAATTAATTCCTGTTTACTTACTTTTATCCATGTGGGGGGGAAAAAGGCGTCTATATTCAGCTACCAAGTTTATTTTGTATACTGCAGGCGGTTCCATTTTTTTCTTAATCGGAGTTCTGGGTATGGGCTTATATGGTTCCAACGAACCAAGATTAGACTTGGAACAATTGATTAATCAATCATACCCTGCAACATTGGAAATACTACTTTATTTTGGCTTCCTTATTGCTTATGCTGTCAAATTGCCGATTATACCTCTACATACGTGGTTACCGGATACCCACGGGGAAGCACATTACAGTACATGTATGCTTTTAGCGGGAATCCTATTAAAGATGGGAGCATACGGATTGATTCGGATCAATATGGAATTGTTACCTCATGCTCATTATCTATTTTCCCCCTGGTTGGTAATAATAGGAGCGGTGCAAATAATCTATGCAGCTTCAACTTCTCTTGGTCAACGAAATTTCAAAAAAAGAATAGCCTACTCCTCCGTATCTCACATGGGTTTCATAATTATAGGAATTGGTTCCATAACCAACATTGGACTAAATGGAGCTATTTTACAAATATTATCCCATGGATTTATCGGTGCTACACTATTTTTCTTGGCAGGAACGGCTTGTGATAGAATGCGTCTTGTTTATCTCGAAGAACTGGGAGGGATATCTATACCAATGCCAAAAATGTTTACTATGTTTAGTGGTTTTTCAATGGCTTCTCTTGCCTTACCAGGAATGAGCGGTTTTGTTGCAGAATTAGTAGTATTTTTTGGACTAATTACTAGTCCAAAATTTATGTTAATGCCAAAAATGCTAATTACTTTTGTAATGGGAATTGGAATGATATTAACTCCTATTTATTTATTATCTATGTTACGCCAGATGTTCTATGGATACAAGTTATTTCATGTTCCAAATGCAAATTTTGTGGATTCTGGACCACGAGAACTCTTTCTTTTAATCTGTATCTTTTTACCAGTAATAGGAATTGGTATTTATCCAGATTTTGTTCTCTCGCTATCCGTTGACAGGGTAGAGGCTCTCTTATCCAATTATTATCCTAAATAGGATTTTCTTTTTTTAACTAGTCCGCTCTATATTTCATAATGGAAAAACAAAAAAATTCCGAAAAAAGTAAAAAAGTCTAATTAGATCTATTTTGAATTTTTGGGAACCCCTTTGAAAAGACGTTTAAAGGGGTTCCCAAATCAAACAAAAATGGGAAAAAACCTCCATTTTATGAATGTTTTATGTTATGTAATTATTTAGATGGTAATGTAAATGAACCATAACTATGTAAACCTATTCCTAAAAGATTGATACCAAAATAGCAGACCCAAATTATAAGAAATCCTATCGAAGCTACAAATGCAGAATTCGTACCCTTCCAGTTTGGATTTGTTCTACTATGTAAATAAATTGCAAATATGGTCCAGGTAATAAATGCCCAAGTTTCCTTAGGATCCCAATTCCAATAGGATCCCCACGCCTCATTAGCCCATACTGCTCCACAAAGAATACCTATGGTTAAAAGGGTAAACCCTAGACTAATAACACGATAACTCCAAGAATCCAAACGCTCAGTTAATTGATATTTGTAATAATTTGGAAATGAAGGAAAAGAGGTGTTTTTTAAGGCACTTCTTTTTGCATCGAAATATTCAATCTCACTAAATAAAAATGTTTTAAGTAATTTTTTTTTTTTCTTTTTAGAAAAGAAATCGAAATTCTTTCGAAATCTAATGATTAGAAGAGCGGCGGATAATAAGGATCCGCACAAAAGAGTTGCATAGCTTAGTAACATCATACTGACATGCATCATTAACCACTGAGATTGGAGAGCAGGTACTAGTATTGTAGATTGATGCATTTCAGTTAAAAGACCTGACGTAGCAAAGCCTTGCGTTAAAATAGTACTTGGTGTAGTTATTGCGCTTAAATCATTTTTAGAGTTCTGTATCTTAGGAATAGTATGAAGAATATACAGAGCCCATGAAAGGAAGATCAATGACTCATATAAATTACTTAAGGGAAAATGTCCCGAAGAAATCCAACGAGAAACTAAGAATCCTGTTATAGAGAAAAAAGTAGCTATCATTCCTTTTTCTGACGAATCACGTAATCCCCTAAGTTCACGAACTAATACGGTTATCAAATGAATCATAATCACAATTGAAATAGTTGAGAAAGAGATATGAGTTAGTATATGTTCTAAAGTTGCAAATAGCATAAGGAGAAGGTCCCATTACAAAATTGAAAATTTCGAATTGAATCCATTTTCTAATCTATTGTATTCTTTTTCGAGAATGCCGCCACTCGGACTCGAACCGAGATGCTTGAGCACTGCTTCCTAAGAGCAGCGTGTCTACCAATTTCACCATGGCGGCTAACTTGAAATAATAGTTAACTTAAAAGAATAATAGTTATTTTCTCTCGAATCGTCGAGATTGGGAGAATCCATAGAATTTAGGAAAATTAGAATTTCATCATTAAATACAAAGAGTTTTGTATTTTAAAAAGTTTCTAGAGTCAAAGCCGTTACCCTCTTTTTAATATGATTTACCAAATTTTTTTGTGAATTTTGGATAAGATAGGTAGAAATTCGAAATCCTATTGCAAGAATACTCTACTTTTGATAATGGAATCCTCATAAAAAAATAGGAGGATTCTATTATCAAAAGTTCTTTGATAGGAAAAAAGAATACTGAGGATACAATATACCAAAATTTTTGTTCTATATAACAGAATAACAGAGGGATTAGTTCTAAGAATATTGTACCCAGGAATTCGACACATAAAAGTACATTCATTAATTAATCCAAATTATTCATTCATATTAAATAATTGGAATTTCTTTGAGATCGGTCAATTCAGATTATTCCAAAACCAGATTATTTGTTTGTTACCCAGAAAAACCTTTTGGTTTTGGATGCTCGTTGCCGCTCCAAAATGATCTTGATTTTGCTAAGGAATAAGATTGTACTATGGAAAAATAAGTTTTTTTCTTCCAAATATTTTTACGAATACGCTTTTTTGACATCGAAGTACGTTTTTTTGGAACTGCCATTCAAAAGAGAAATTTGTTTTTTCTAGTTGTATGTGAAAGACATCTATTGCCGCAAATCAATCCTTCTTTCTGTTTTTTCTTAGTATTTATACTTAGATACTGAAAGATAATGAAATTTGAAATTATTTTTTACTACATTTTGTCTAATGTGGATAAGACAAGAGTTTTTCGCGTATTTTTCATATATATTTTAGACTTTGTTTTAATAATATACAATATATACAAAGATATATTATATACAAAGGTTTTCTATTTAAATCAATTTATATATCAAATATACTCCATATATAAATCTAAGGTATGGGGGATAAGCCCTCATATAATATGGGGAGAGAAAACGAAGGTAAAATTCAAATAGTTAATTAAGTTGAGAAGATATTCAAGAATTGAACTCCAGTCAAAATAAAAAACTAATTAGTCTCTTAAACAAGACATTCTTTTAAAACTTAGATAATTCTAGTCATTAGGATTTCCATTTTATATGAAGTAAAGATATTTGAGAATTTCCAATAAATATAAAATTCAAATATAGTTGAAATTCAATCAATCAGTTACGAAATAAGAGAGCTATTTCATTTTAACAGAAAGAAATAAAAAAAAAGAATAGGAATAGAAAGTAAACTGATTCAATCTTTTAAATATCTTTTTTTATCTAATAACTAAATAACGAAATTCTTTGATTAACTTTTTGAATTTAAGCAACTAAACCCATTCTGAATTTTTGAATATTTCAATGAGACAAATTTGGAAAAAATCAGAATTCCAGTATTTTTCTTATTCTTATTTTGTTTTTTTAATTCCTTCAGAAAGAAATAAGAATAGGTTTGGTGAATCGGAAACAATTTTATAGAAAAAAAGAACTATAAATTTCAACTAAAAATTGCTATTTCTTTTCTTATGGAACATACATATCAATATGCCTGGGTAATCCCTCTTCTCCCACTTCCAGTTATTATGTCAATGGGGTTGGGGCTTTTTCTTATTCCGACAGCAACAAAAAATCTTCGTCGCATATGGGCTTTTCCTAGTGTTTTACTCTTAAGTATAGCTCTGGTATTCTCAGTTCACCTGTCTATTCAACAAATAAAAGGGAGTTCTATCTATCAATATCTATGGTCTTGGACCATCAATAATGATTTTTCCTTAGAATTTGGATACTTGATCGACCCCCTTACTTCTATTATGTTAATACTAATTACTACTGTAGGAATCTTGGTTCTTATTTATAGTGACGATTATATGTCTCACGATGAGGGATATTTGAGATTTTTCATTTATATAAGTTTTTTTAATACTTCCATGTTGGGATTGGTTACTAGTTCCAATTTGATACAAATTTATTTTTTTTGGGAACTTGTGGGAATGTGTTCCTATTTATTGATAGGCTTTTGGTTTACACGACCAATTGCAGCGAGTGCTTGTCAAAAAGCTTTTGTAACTAATCGTGTAGGGGATTTTGGTTTGTTATTAGGAATTTTAGGTTTTTTTTGGATAACAGGTAGTTTAGAGTTTCGGGATTTGTTCAAAATAGCTAATAACTGGATTCCTAATAATGGGATTAATTCATTCCTTACTATTTTGTGTGCTTTTTTATTATTTCTTGGTGCAGTTGCAAAATCTGCACAATTCCCTCTTCACGTATGGTTACCCGATGCTATGGAAGGACCCACTCCCATTTCGGCTCTTATACACGCAGCAACTATGGTTGCTGCGGGGATTTTTCTTCTAGCTCGACTTCTTCCTCTTTTCATATCCATACCTTTCATAATGAGTTTCATTTCCTTAATAGGTACAATAACACTTTTCTTAGGAGCGACTTTAGCTCTTGCTCAGAGAGATATTAAAAGAAGCTTAGCCTATTCTACAATGTCTCAATTGGGTTATATGATGTTAGCTCTAGGTATAGGTTCTTATCAAGCAGCTTTATTCCATTTGATCACTCATGCTTATTCGAAAGCTTTATTGTTCTTGGGATCCGGATCCGTTATTCATTCAATGGAACCTCTTGTTGGATATTCACCAGAGAAAAGTCAGAATATGGTTCTTATGGGTGGTTTAAAAAAATATGTTCCTATTACAAGAACGACTTTTTTATTGGGTACACTTTCTCTTTGTGGTATTCCACCTCTTGCTTGCTTCTGGTCCAAAGATGAAATCCTTAGTAATAGTTGGTTGTATTCACCTTTTTTTGGAATAATAGCTTCTTTTACTGCAGGATTAACTGCATTTTATATGTTTCGAATATATTTACTTACTTTTGATGGGTATTTGCGTGTTCATTTTCAAAATTACAGTAGTACTAAAGAAGGTTCGTTGCATTCAATATCCTTATGGGGAAAAAGCATACCCAAAGGAGTCAATAGAGATTTTGTTTTATCAACAATGAAGAGTGGAGTTTCTTTTTTTTCACAAAATATACCCAAAATTCCTGGTAATACAAGAAATAGAATAGGATTCTTTAGTACTTCCTTTGGAGCTAAAAATACTTTTGTCTATCCTCGCGAAACTGGAAATACTATGCTATTTCCTCTTCTTATATTACTGCTTTTTACTTTGTTCATTGGATCCATAGGAATCCATTTTGATAATGGAGTAATGGATAATGGAACATCGGAGTTAACCATATTATCAAAGTGGTTAACCCCTTCAATAAGTTTTTTCCAGGAAAGTTCTAATTCTTCTATAAATTCATATGAATTTATCACTAATGCAATTTCTTCTGTAAGTTTAGCTATTTGTGGTCTATTCATAGCATATATATGCTATGGATCCGCTTATTCTTTTTTTCAGAATTTGAATTTTAAAAATTCCCTTGTAAAAGGGAATCCCAAAAAGAACTTTTTGGATCAAGTAAAAAAAAAGGTATACAGCTGGTCATATAATCGCGGTTATATAGATCTTTTCTATACTAGGCTCTTTATCCTGGGTATAAGAAGATTTGCCGAACTAACGCATTTTTTTGATAAAGGTGTTATTGATGGAATTATCAATGGAGTAGGTCTTGCTGGTTTTTGTATAGGAGAAGAAATTAAATATGTGGGGGGAGGGCGAATATCATCTTATCTATTCTTTTTTTTATGTTATGTCTCCTTGTTCATATTCTTTTTTCTTCCTTAATTCATTATTCCATGAATTCCTCAAAACGAGGCTCATCAAAATGCAAAATCTAAGACTACTATAAGACTACTAATAAAATAAGAAAAAAATTCGAACAATTAAATTACTTCTCCCGAATATCCAACTGACTTATTAATTTCTTATAACGTACTCTATTTTTCTTTGCCAAATAAGCCAGCAAACGTTGACGTTTTCCCAAAAGTCTTCGTAGACCTCTTTCCGATGAAAAATCTTTTTTGTGTAATTCCAAATGTGAAGCAAGTCTCCGTATCTTATTGGTGAAACTGAATACTTGAAATTCAACAGAACCCCTGTTTTCTTGTTTTTCTTCTTTAACCATAAATCAAAAAATTTTTCTACCTCCTTTCTTTTTCATGTATTTTTCTGATCAGGAAAAATAAAAAATTATGTCAGTTATTTTGAAGTTATTCGAATCTCGTACACACAAAAATTTGCAATTATTCATCTACTGCTGGAATCTATAATTTGGATTTCTTTTATCGATGCAAATTGGATTTGGATAGAAGGGTACATTCTTTTATTTTAGATAGAAGAAATGTTTCTTCTATCTAAAATAAAAGAATTTTGCTGATTTATTTATTGCTATATCCAATTTATAGAATTGATACACCATTTAATTGATATCATTTAGCAAAATGAAACACAGCATATGCATCCATCTTTCGGCTCGAGAATTTCACGGGAGAGAGATATAATATAGTATAAGAAATAGGCTATTAAGTAACTCTAAATGAATTGTGGATACATCTGTATCCTTAACATACTGAAACGACTGCCATTATTCGTATCAAAGCAATAGCGATTCATAAAAGCTAAATCTTGTAATCAATGGTGGGCCAATAATGAATTTTTTTGCATATGTATTAAGACGCTTGGTCTGATTTCGAAATTGTCCAGAGTTTTTTATGTTGTTTTCATTGCAAAATGATGGATCTCCTTCCGTAACTTTCCAATTACGAGTACGAGAATTGAAAGACATGAAAATTCTCAATTCTCTACAGCGTGTAGGAGATAGATAGAATATTTTCAGGAACAAGAAAATCAGAAGAATCTTTTTCTCTATTCACTACCATTCCGCATCTTCGACTTCTATTAGTTTCTTTTCTTCTTTAATGCAATAGCTATAGTTTGATATAGAATCCATTTCTCAAAGTAATGGAAACCATTCTCTTATAGGAAATGGTTCGAAAATCGCTATTCCACCTTTTAGGTTTAGGTATCGTGAAAAGTGATACCTGTGAAGATCGTGCATTTCAGTCACATTCAGATCCGTTTTTCGAGTTCATGATATAACCAAATTGGATGGATCTTCCACCCGTTTAGCTAAGAAAGAATAGATGCGGAGGTGGATAATAGATCGATATGAAGATCATGAGCTGCCCCATAATGAAACCACCAGTAGTCGCGAATATCTCCTTCTTCCCTAACCCAAGATTGGAGAAAGAAGATCTAAGAGGGATCTATGTAGAATGTGGTCAGAAATCCATAATAGAGTCCGACCACAACGACCGAATTAATTATCCTCATCGAGAAACTTAGACTACTAAGTAGAAAAGATTTGAAAATCATGGCATGGGTCTCCTTTTTTCTTTCTTTAGAGTTTTCTATATGCACAATTTCTCGATGTTTCGATGAGAATTTCTTGACTTTCCATATATAGAAAGAGATAGACTATAAATGGCATCTCTTATGTCAATAAGACCAAAGGGATGGATATTAAATGATAGGAAGTGCTAGGAAGTGAAATAGAATGAAATAGAGCCACTTTGGACTTCCCTATGAAATGAGGCATGGAACGGAGCCACTACGAAGAAATTCTGGGAGTTACGAAAGAAGCTTCGGACTCATATTGTTCATGGGTTGAGAGCGGGAGTTGAACTCTAGGAGGTCGAATCTCCCCT